ATAAAGTGATTAATATCAACAAATCATAAAAATATTGGAACTATATATTTTTTATTTAGACTATTTTCAGGACTAATAGGAACATCTATAAGAATTATTATTCGTTTAGAATTGATAACTCCTGGATCTTTAATTCAAAATGATTTTATTTATAATTCTATAGTAACAACACATGCTATAATCATAATTTTTTTTATAGTGATACCAGCTATAATTGGAGGATTTGGAAATTGATTAATTCCCTTAATAGTTAACACTGTAGATTTATGTTTTCCACGAATTAATAATATAAGATTTTGACTATTAATTCCTTCTCTTATCTTAATAATTAGTTCTTCCATAAAAAGAGTTATAAATGGAGTTGGATGAACAATATATCCTCCATTAACTTCAATTCAATATTTTATATCTTCTTCTATTGAAATAATAATTTTTTCTTTACATGTTGCAGGAATTTCATCAATTGCTAGATCTATTAATTTTATTTCAACTATTTTATTAATAAAAAATAAAAACTATTATTTAAGTAATTTAACATTGTTTTCTTTATCAATTTTAATTACTACTTTATTACTTTTATTAGCTTTACCTGTATTAGCAGGTGCTATTACAATAATTTTAATAGATCGAAACTTTAATACATCCTTTTTTGACCCTAGAGGAGGAGGAGACCCAATTTTATATCAACATTTATTCTGATTTTTTGGGCATCCAGAAGTTTATATTTTAATTTTACCAGGTTTTGGAATGATTTCACACATTATTAGATATAATTTAGGTAAAAAAGAAGTTTTTGGTAAAATTGGAATAATATTTGCTATAATATCGATTGGTTTATTAGGTTTTATTGTATGAGCTCACCACATATTTACAGTAGGAATAGATGTTGATACACGAGCTTACTTTACTGCTGCTACAATAATTATTGCTATTCCTACTGGAATTAAAATTTTTAGTTGATTTACTACAATTTTAAATTCACATATTAATTTTAATATTTCTATATATTGATCTATAGGATTTTTAATTATATTTTCTATTGGAGGATTTACAGGAATTGTAGCTTCAAATTCATGTTTGGATATTAATTTACATGACTCATATTATATTGTAGCACATTTTCATTACGTTTTATCAATAGGAGCTGTATTCGCTATTTTCAGTGGATTATTTATATGAATTCCATTAATATATAATATATATCTTAATAATAATATATTAAAAATTCATTTTTGAGCAAGAATAATTGGAGTAAATATAACTTTTTTCCCTCAACATTTTCTAGGCCTAATAGGAATACCTCGACGATATTCTGATTTTACTGACTCTATATATATATGAAATTTTATTTCATCTATAGGTTCAATAATAACTTTTTTTTCTATTATTATTATATTATATATTTTTATAGAAAATTTTTTAATAAATAAATATATCTTTATAGTTGAAAGTAATATGAATAACACAGAATTCTTATTTTTTTGTCCTATCAATGTACACACAATAATAAACTATAATTTAATTTTTTTAAATAAATAAAATAAATAAAATAAATTAATTTTTAAAACTAATTAAAAATTTTATGATTATCTTTTTATTTATTACTTTATATTTTATTATATTATTTATAACTCTATACTTTATATTCTATAAAAATGAAAATTTAATAAATTTTAATTTTTCATCAATATATGAATGTGGTTTTATAAATATAAATTTTTCTCGATTCTTTTTTTCAATAAATATATTTATTTATTTAGTCCTTTTTATTTTATTGGATATAGAAATTTTCTTTATAAGATTAATAGTGTTCTACGAAATAAATTTCTTAATCATTTTAAATACATTTATTTTTTCAATAATTATATTAATAATTTATGAATGATTTTCAATAAGACTAAATTGATTCATTAAATAAATTTAAAAGAAGCTATTAAGCATTTTGTTGTTAACAAAAAGTAGAAAAATATTTTTCCTTTTAAAAAAAATAAGATAAACTAAAATGAAAAAATAAATTGACAATTTAAATTAAATTATCTTTTCATTAAAGTATAGAATACATTAAGCTTAGAACTTAAAAAAAATAAATGAAAATTCTGTAAAATTTATTTTAAAAAGAATGAAAATCTTTTTTAACAGAATAATTTAATTATAAATTTTAATTTTTAAATAATTATCATATTTTAAATAAAAATATAATATTATTTTTTTATACCTTTTGTATAAGGAAAAATTTATTAGTAATAAAATTTATTAAAATTTCTCGAAAATTATTTAAATAAGATTATATTTTTTTTATAGAAATAAAAAATTTTATTTATGTTATATAAATGAAATAATATAACTAGTTATTTTTAAATCAATTTTTTTTGGAAAAGCTAAAATATTTAACTATTATGTTTTTTTTTAAAAAAAAATTTAAATTATTTTTTTTTTATAAAATCTAATTTTAAAATCAAAGTTTTTTGAAAAAAATAAGAAATTTGTTTATTTTAAAATAATTTTATTAGTAGATAAAAAAAAACAATTAATTTAATTTTTAAAATTTAATAATAAATATAATATTTTTTTAAATCAAATTTTTTAATTTTTAACAAAATATCATTAATAAAAATTTATTATAAATTCTGCTCCATGAAAAGTTTAAATAGCCGATTTATCGCTAAGGTAGCATAATCACTTGTTTCTTAATTAGAAACTTGAATGAAAGGATAAAAAAAAATTTAAATAAAATATTTTATTTAAAAATTAAAATTTTATTATTAATGAAAATATTAATGTATTTTTTTAGACGGAAAGACCCTATGAATCTTTCTTTAAAAAAAAGTTTTTTGGGAGAAAAATTAATTTTAATATTTAAATAATTTATTGAAAAGAACTTTTATAAAAGAATAAATATAAAGATACTCTAGGGTTAACAGGATAAAATTTAATTAAAGAACAAATTTATTAAAATATTATTACCTCGATGTTGGTTTTATAAACTAAAAATTGCAATAAATTTTTTTAGTTAGTCTGTTCGACTATAAAAATATAACTTGAACTGAGTTCAAATCGGTGTAAACCAGATTGGATCTTATCTAAAAAAAATTATTTTAAGAATAGTACGAAAGGAAAATCTTAAATATATTATATAAATTTGATAAATAAACTTTTTGATTTCGAATCAAAATATATAATCAAATAAAATATTAATTTTTATAAAAATTTGACTTAAAATTAGATTTAAATCGGGAATTTAAAATAATTATAGTTATACCAATTAATGTACTAAAAACTATTAAAAAAATCATAAACAAAAAAAAGAAATTAAATGAATTTAAATAGATTATTACAGATAAAAGAATTAATAAAATATCTAGAACAATCAATAGTAAAAATATATTATTTAAAAAACATAAAATAAAAAAAAATATTAAAAAAAAATAAATTATAATTCAGATTATAAATAATTAAATCCAAATTAATATATTTAATCTGTTTACTCTAATAAAAATTACATCTTCAATGTAATAAATTTTAAGAGTTTAATTATTGAAATAATAAAATAAAGTAAATACACCAATCCAAATATAATCAACAAAATGCCAATACCAAACTCTAAACTCATAATTTAAAAAAAAAAACAAACTATTATTATTAAATAATAAAAAAAAAAAAGTTATAAATAAAGCAATTAATCCTAAAATAACATGAGAAGCATGAAGAGTTGTAGTAAATAAAAAGGAAGAACTAAAAATTCTATCATTAAAATTAAAATTCAATTTTATAAAAAAATTTCTCATTTCCAAAATTTGTATATCAATAAATAAAATCCCCATAAATATACAATAAAATAAATAAATTAATCTTTTTTGTTTAAAATTTTTATTTAAAAAACTATTATGACTAACTATAATAATTAAACTAGAACTTAATAAAATAGAAGTACCAAAAATAATCATTCTAGTTGGGTTAGCAGGAATAATACCTTTAGGAGGCCAAAAATTTCCTATAAATATGTTTGGTCTATAAGCATTATGAATATATCTTCAAAATAAAGAAATAAAAACTATTAATTCAGAAATAATAAATAGTATAAAACCATTAATAAGAATATTTATTTTTTTTTTTATAAAAGAACCAAAAAAAAAATTTTCATTTTTTAATAAAAAAAAAAATTTTATTAAAAGAAAATAAATTATAAATAAAAAAGAAATAAAAGAAAAAATTCATCTTAATAAATTTCAAAAAAAATTATTTATTACATTAATTAAAAGAAAAATAATTAAAGTAAAGAAAAAAGGACCATAACTTAAATTAATTATAGTTAAATTTCTTAATGTCATAAATTTCTTCAATATATAATATTAATAAAGTCACAATAATATAAGATTGAATAAATCTAACTAAAAATTTTATTAATATATATATATATATTAATAAAAAAAAAAATAAATTTTGTGTTAAAATTATAGAACTAATTAATGATACTAAAACATGTCCAGCAATTATATTAATAGACAAACGTAAAAATAAAGTTAAAGGACGAATAAAAAATCTCATCAATTCAATTAAAATTATTATAGGAATTAAAAATAATCTAGTTGAGATTGGTAATAAATGAACTAAAAATTTATTATTAAACTTCGTAAAATTTAAAATTAGAACAGGAAATCATAAAGAAAAAATAAAAAAAAAGTTTATACTAATTTGTCTAGTTAAACTAAATCTATAAAAATTTAATCTAAAAAAGTTTAACAAAAAAATTAAAATAAAAACTAACTTAAACATTAAATAAAAAGAAATATTTTTTTCTAAAAAAAAAAGAATTTTTTTAAAAAATAAAAATAGAACATTAAGCTTTATTTTTAAATGAATATATATATAAATATATAAATTTGTTAATAAAAAAGAAGTAAAAAAAAAGTTTTTTACATCAAAAGATGAAAATAAATTATTTAACATAAATTTTTAATTTAAAATTAAAATATATAACTTTTTGTTCAAATATTAAAATGTAATTTAATATATATATAATTATAAACAAAATTAAAAAAAATACTAAAATTCAATTTATAGGTGAAATTTGATAAATTCATCAAAAGAAATAAATCTATAATTAACTTAAGAAGTTAATGCTTTAATCAGCCATTTGATGAAGAAATTAAATTTTATTTAAATTTAATGACAAAACTCTGATAGGTATAAAACTATGATTAATACCACAAATTTCTGAACATTGACCTTTTAACAAAATTCTTTTATTACAATTTAAAAACATTATATTTAAACGTCCAGGAACAGCATCTATTTTTATTATAAGACTAGGTAAAGTTCAAGAATGTAAAACGTCATTTGAAGATAATAAAAGACGAATAAATTTATTTCTAGGAATAACTAAAGAATTTCTAGTATTAATACAACGTAAAAACAAACTTCTTTTGATATAACTATCAACTAAATATATTCTAGGGTATTCATAAGTTCAATATCATTGATTCCCTATTACTTTTACATCTATAAAAGAAAATTTATTTTCTTCATAACAATATAATAAAAATATTGAAGGAAGAGAAATAATCAAAATAATAAATGAAGGAATAATTGTTCAAAACAATTCAAGCTCGTTTCTTTCATTAGAAAAAGACATTGAATTTTTATTTATTAAAGAAAAAAAGATTAAAATTCTCAAAAAAATTCTCAAAAAAATAACTAAATTAGTGATAGATAAATTAAAAATATCTATATTTTTTATTATAATATTGTTAAAATTCTGTATTCATAAGGAATTTATATTTGTCATAAAATTAAATTTTGACAATTAAAATTTATTTACAATAAATTTGTCTAAAGTCAAAAATTTTATAATATAATTTAAAAAATATAAATTATATATAAACATAAAAAAATAATAATAAAAAAAATTAATATAATAAAATGAATTAATAAAATATTTTTTTATAGCGTGCCAGCAAAAGCGGTTAAACGATTAATTTAAATTATTTATAAAATTAAACTGAATTTAAACAAAAAAGATTTTTTTAAGTAAAATAAAAAAAATTAAATAGTTTTTAAAGTTAAACATTAAAAATTAATTAATTGGATTAGATACCCAACTAAAAAAACTTTTTAGTAATAAACTTATATAGTTAAACTAGAAACTTTTGGCGGTAAAATATTATAATTAAAGGGTCTTGATTATTAATAGAAAACACACAATAAAAGAAACTTTAAATTATAAATTTATTTATCTCCGTAAAATGAATTATTATTTTTTTTTAAAAAAAAAATTAAAATTTACAGGTCAAGATATAATTAAAATTAAAGAATAATTTAGACACAAAAAAATGTTATTAAAAAAAGAATTTAAAAGTAAATATTTTTTTTTAAAAAAAAAATGAAATATTTATTTTATGTACATATTGCCCATCACTTTCATTAATAAAATGAAATAAGTTGAAACATAGTAGAAATATAAGAATATGTTTCTAAATTTTCTAAATACCCCCCGTATATTCAATTTCCAATTGAAAAGAATAAGAAAATAAGTTTTTAAAAAAATAAATTTACAAAATTTATTTTTAAACTTAAAATAAAAAAATAAAAATATATAAGTACATAATTAAAATAACAACTTCTTTTCAAAAAAAATATAATATTTTATCATATCGAAATCGAGGTAAAAATGAACGTGTCCAAATAACAAAAAAAATCAGTATTAATACAAAAAAATCATTTAAAAAAAAAAAAAAATTCATTAGGATTATTATGTATAAAAAAAAACCATATTCAATCAAAAAAATGAATCTAAATAAAGAAGATATATACTCAATGTTAAAACCAGAAACTAATTCAGTTTCTCTTTCAAGAAAATCAAAAGGTAAACGATTTATTTCACTCAAAGCAACTACAATTAATAAAAAAATATAAATTATGGAAAAAAAAACAATTAAATTTATAGAATAAAAATAAAAATAGAAATTAAATACATTTATTAAAATTAAAGGAAAAAAAAACAAAAATATTAAACCAACTTCATATCTAATAATTTGAATTAAAACCCGAAATATTGATAAAATTGAAAAAAATCTGTTTGATCTATAACTTAAAAGCAAAAAAAAAAAAGCTATTAAAGAATAAATTATAAAAAAAAAAAAAAAATTTATATAATAATAAGAAATTCTGTTCAAAAAAGGATAATTTAATCTAATAAAAATAAATATTATAATACCAAAAAAAATTATTAAAACTCAAAAATTTTTTATAATAAAATTCAACTTAAAAACTTTTTTTGTTAATAGCTTAATAAAATCTATTAAAGACTGAAAAAATCTATTTATTAAAAAAAAATTAGGTCTTTTTCGATTATTTAAAACTCCTAAAACTTTTCGTTCTATTAGAGTAATAAATATAATTCTAAAAAGTATAAAAAACATTAATAAAATTCTAAAAATAATAATTTTCAAAAGTGAAAATATTTCACAATATAAAATCTTAAATTTTATGCATAAATTGCTTTTTTGAAAAAAAAAGTAAAGTTTCAAAAACTTTAAAAAATTTAAACTGATAGAGGTTAAACCTTTTTTGTTTGCAACACAAAAAATATTCTATCAAAAATTCATTATTAAAAAAATTATTAATAATATTTTTTTTATTCCAACTCCCTCAAATATTAGATTAATATGAAACTTTGGTTCTATATTAGGTGTAAGAATAGCTATTCAATCAATTTCAGGAGTATTTATTTCTATACATTACTGTAATAACACTCTATTAGCCTTCAACTCTTATATTTTTTTAAGCAAAGTTATTATCAATGGTATAATTTTACAAATAACTCATACCCATTTTTCATCAATTATTTTTATTATTATATATATTCATATTATAAAATCTTTATTAAATAAATCATTTAATAAAAAAATAATATGAATTACAGGAAATTTAATATTGTTTATAACTATAGCATCAGCTTTTATAGGCTATGTTTTACCATGAGGACAAATATCATTTTGAGGAGCTACAGTTATTACTAATATTCTATCTTCAATTCCATTTTTAGGAAAAAAAATTGTTTTTTGAGTTTGAGGAAGATTTTCTGTAAGTAATCCTACTTTAAATCGATTTTTTTCTTTACATTTTTTATTACCTTTAATTATTTTAATAATGTCAATAATCCACTTATCAATTCTTCATGAAAAAGGTTCATCAAACCAAATAGGAATTTTTTCAAGAAAAGATAAAATTTATTTTAATAAAAGATTTATATTTAAAGACTTAATTTCTTTTATATTATTAATTATAATTTATTGCTTATTATTAACTTTTTATATTGATTTTCACTTTAGAATAGCAAAAGAAAATTTTTTTCCGGCAGACCCTCTAAATACTCCTTTACATATTAAACCTGAATGATATTTTATATTTGCTTATGCAATTTTACGATCTGTACCAAGAAAAATTGGAGGTATTTTAAGATTACTAATTTTATTTTTAATATTTATCTTTTTAATATTTAATAAATCAAAACATTCAAAATTTTATTTTTTTAAAAAAATAATAATTTTCATTTTTTTAACATGCTTCATTATTTTAACTAATATAGGATATAAATTAATTGAGTATCCATTTACAGAAATTTCATTAGTTTTTGGATTAATTATAATTTTAGTTATAACTTTAATTTAAAAGTTTTAATAAAATTTATTTTCAAAATAAATTTTTAACTTTAAGAAAAAAAATAATTTGCAAAATTATTTTAAACTAAACTTAACAATAATTTTATTTTTTTACTTTTTAATAATAAATTTTAACCCTCTGAGAATAGTAATAAATTTTTCACTTTTTCTTTTAATAATAATAATTAATCTAATAATTTGTAATAATGATAAATGAATCATAATATTAATAATTATTTTTATAGTAGGAGGAATAATAATTTTTTTATCTTTAATTTGCTGTACAATAAAATTTAATTTGATTTATAAAAAAAAAAATTACTTAATTTTTTTAATTTTAATTATATATATGTATATAATGATTTGAAACAATTCTTTTTTAATTTCATTGTCTTTATTAAGAAATATATTTATATTTTTTTTTTGTTTTTTGATTATAATAATAATGTTTTTTATTAAAAATATTTTATTTAAAAAACAAAAAAATATTAAAATGTATGTCATTTATATACTTATTTTTTTTTTCTAATAATTTAGTCATTTTTTCACTATCTTTATTTGTTTATATAAAAAATTTAAATAATTTTATTAATTGTATAATGTTATATATAGTTTTAATAATGATAAAAATAATTTTTTTTAGAATTAAAGAAAAAATAAATAATTATTTTTTTTTTTTAAAAAAAAAAATAATTATAATAATAATAATCTTTTTATTATTATTCTTTTACACAAAAAAAACAATTAATTTTTATATTTATTTTGAAATAATTTCATTAATAATTTTCTCATTAATTTTTTTATCAAGATTTTCAAATCAACGATTAAAAGCGAGAATCTATATATTTATGTTTATAGGTATAAGAACTTTTCCTATATTAACAATATTTTTTTTTTTGAATGAAAAAACAATATTATTAATTTTTTTTTTAGGGTTTTTAATTAAAATACCTATAATATTATTTCATTTATGACTTCCAAAAGCTCATGTTGAGGCAAATTACTATGATTCAATAATTTTAGCAAGTTTATTATTAAAACTTGGAGGGTATGGCATAATAATTATAAATTTAAATAAAAAAATTAATTTTTTTTTTTCATGAGCTATAATAGCAATTTTATTTTTATCAATTAGAATAATCTTTTTAATAGATTTAAAAATAGTATTTGCTTATTCTTCAATTATTCATATAAACGGAATAATTTTGATATTAATAAGAAATAATTTTTTTACAGAGAAAATGTTTATTATTATAATAATTAGTCACGCAATTAGAGCTTCTATAATATTCTATATTATCGGAATAATTTACGAATTTACATTTTCACGAATAATTATAATTAATAAAAATTTTATAATTAATAATTTAATTATATTCATAATTATTTTTTTTACTTTATTTATTAATATAGCAATACCCCCTTTTATATCTTTTTTTTCAGAAATATATATATATATATCTTTAATAAACTATAGAAAAATAACAATATTAATTTTAATTTATATATTAATTATATCAATTATTTTTAACTTAGTAATCATAAAAAATATAGGTATAAGAAATTTAAATAAATTTTTTAAAATTAGTCAAATAAAAATAAAGAATTTTATATTAACAAATGAACACATATTTTTCTTATTATTAATATAATATTGAAATAGTTTATTTAAAAATATTAAATTGTGAATTTAAAGAAAAATTTCAATAATTAATATTATCAACCTATTTAAATTTTTAATAATAATTTTTATAATATTTAGATTAGTACTTATAAATAGTGTTTTTTTAATAAATTACCAAATGTTAATTATTATAAATGAATCATTTATAAATTTTTGTAAAAATGTTATACTAATTTTTGATATTTATTCTTTATCTTTTTTTTTTATTATTTCAATTGTCATTTTTAATGTATTAAGATTTATAAATATATATATATATATAAACAAAAATATAAAAAGATTTTTTTTCATAACTAAAATTTTCATTATTTCAATATTTTTACTTGTATTCTCTTTTAATTTATGGACAATAATTTTAGGATGGGAAGGATTAGGAATAAGATCATTTTATTTAATCTTTTATTATAATAATTTTGAAAGTTGAAAAAGAGCAATTAAAACATTTATTAATAATAAAATAGGAGATTGTTTAATCTTATTATCAATAATTTATATAACTATTTTTATGAATTCATTAAAAATAATTAGTTTTATATTTTTATTTTCAATAATAACAAAAAGAGCACAATATCCATTTATATCTTGATTACCCATAGCTATGGCAGCCCCCACTCCAATTTCAGCAATAGTTCACAGTTCAACTCTTGTCACAGCAGGATTATTCATTATATTTCGTTTAATTAATAATTTTTTAGTAAAAGCAAATTTAAATTTAATTTTAAATTTTTGTTTAATTTCAATATTAATTAGAAGAATAAAAGCAATTACAGAAAAAGATATAAAAAAAATAATTGCTTTATCAACCCTTAGCCAAATTGGAATAATTTTTTTTTTTTTAATTAATAACATAAAAGTTTTATCTTTTATTTATATATGCAATCATGCTTTATTCAAATCATTAATTTTTATTAATATAGGAATAATAATAATATCTAACAACTCTAATCAGCTTAAGTTTAATATAATTAATAAAAATTTGAATTCAATATTTATCTTATCATATAAAATTTCATGTATAAATTTAATAAACTTATCATTTTTTTCCTCTTTTTTTATTAAAGAAAAAATATTAAACAACTTAATGATTAATTTTAATGGGATAATAAAATTTTTTTTTTTCCTATTAAGAAGCTTCTTTACTATAAACTATAGAGTAAAGATAATTTTTTTTTTTAATATTAATAACTTTAAGATTAAAAATAATATTTTATTAAATAAAAAAAATTATAGAATATCATTTTTTTTAATAAATATTTTTTCAATTTTTTTTAGAAAAATTATTATAGAATTAAACATATTTTTAGACATAATAAATTTGATTATTTTAATCATTTACATATTATTTTTATTAGTGAACTACAGGGTTTTAAAAAAAAGATATAGTTTTACAAGTGCATTAGCTTATATAGATTTTAATTTTTATATTTACTCTTTTAAAATAATAAAATTTAATTTAGAATTTAACGAATTATGAATAGAAAATCTTACTCTAAACTTTTATTTTTTAATAAAAAATAAAATATTATATAAATCTTTTAATATAAATTTTAATTTAATTATAGTATTATTTATTATTATATTATTTATTTAATTATTCTAATACTAAATTTAAGTTATATTTAAACTATTTACTTTCAAAGTAAAATAATTTATTTAGAATATTAAATTTATTAGTAATATATTATATTATATTTATTTTTATAGTATTTTTATATAGTAATATAATTATAATTTGATTTTTTATAGAAATAAGTTCAATAATTTTTTATATTATATTAAATAAATTGAATAATAATAAAGAAATTAATATTATTTATTTTATTATTCAAGAGATAAGATCAATTATAATGATTTATATATATATAATTAATAATTTATTTTTATTAAATTTTTTTATTTTATTAAAGATAGGGGTTCCCCCTATACACAATTGACTTTTAAAAATTTCAATTTTTTTAAATTGAAAAATTTTATATATAGTTATGAACTTCCAAAAGATTATCCCACTTAATTTTATTTACATATATATATGTAATTCATGGTCAATAATAATCATATTGAATCTATTCATAACTACGTTTTTTTTGTTTAATGCTTTAAATAATAAGTATTTATACTCAATTATTTCATTAAACTCACTAAGATGAATTATCTTATTAATATTTTTTAATAAAATGTTCATATTAATTTATATATTTTTTTATTTTTTTTTTAATTTTTTTTTCTTAAAAGAATTTATAAATTTGAATAGAAAAAATTTTTTTAACATTTTAACATTTAAAATATTATTTTTTTTTATTTTATTAAACATAATTTCTTTTCCTCCAACTATTATATTTTTTTTAAAAATTAAAATTATTTTTTTATTAAAATATTATAATTTAACAAAATTTATATTAATTTCTTTAATTATCATCATATTAGTTTTCTCTACAATATTTTTTATATTTTTTTTAAATCATTTTTTTGTTACAAAGTGAAACAAAGAAAAAATTAACATAAAGTTAAACATAATTATTTATTTTAACTTAATGTTAATATTTCTATTTAGGATTAAGCTATATAAGCTAAAGGATTCATATTCCTTTGAATTTTTCCTAAAAATTAAGAAAATATTTTAAAGCTGCTAACTTTAAATTTAATTATTTCTTTACTCTAATTAAAGTTTAAATAAAATTTACAATTTTAATTTTATTAGAAAAAGTAATATATAGTTATTGATAATTAACTTAAATAAATTTACTA